ATATCATTGTAGCAACTGAAATATTTTTTGCATAAACAAAAGAAAAACCAATCTAATTCTAAGTTATAAAGCGAAATAGAGAACAAAGATGTGGATAAAAGGAAGGGTGAAAGAAAGAGAGAGAAAAATACCAATGATATAGAATTCCATCCAATATGTAAGGTCTATGAGTCATCTCATAAAAGGCAGTGTAATAAAGCATCAATACTGATTCGTACATAATTAAATGAATCTGTTTATAAAATAAAAAAATAAGAGCTTCGAGCCAATAAAGACTAAGAAGATTGACTCAAGAAAAAATTTCATTATGAGCTCCATTGTAGAAATCAGACCTAACCATTAAATAAGAAGCGATGGGAACGATGGAACCTATGAATCCAAATCTATTGAAAACGGATTCATTGATCGGGATGGCGGAACAAACCAGAGACTAATTCATTCATATTCATCTATTGGGAAAAGAAAAATCAAGAGCTAACCCTACAACTGAAATAGCGATGAAAAGAGTAAATATTCGCCTGCGAAACCTTTATTTTCTTGGATTGCTAAATTTGGGTCAATCGAAGAAAATAAAAGACAAAACAAAATAAAAATTCGTTATAACATTATAAAAATAAAAAGTCATACAATAGTTAAATTTAAAATAGAAATATTAATATGTTTAGTTTTCTAAAAAAACAAGATAGACAAACGGATAATATAGAAGTTGAAGATTTTCTTATTCGCGAGGAGCTGGATGAGAAGAAACTCTCACGTCCAGTTCTGTAGTAGAGATGGAATTCAGAACCAACCATCAACTATAACCCCAAAAGAACCAGATTCCGTAAACAACATAGGGGAAGAATGAAGGGAATATCTTATCGAGGTAATCATATTTCTTTCGGTAAATATGCTCTTCAGGCACTTGAACCTGCTTGGATCACATCTAGACAAATAGAAGCAGGTCGACGAGCAATGACACGAAATGCACGACGTGGTGGAAAAATATGGGTACGTATATTTCCAGACAAACCGGTTACAGTAAGACCCGCAGAAACACGTATGGGTTCGGGGAAAGGATCCCCTGAATATTGGGTAGCTGTTGTTAAACCAGGTCGAATCCTTTATGAAATGGGTGGAGTAACAGAAAATATAGCCAGAAAGGCTATTTCAATAGCATCGTCTAAAATGCCTATACGAACTCAATTCATTATTTTGGCATAAAAATGGAGAATCAAAGGAAATAGGTCTTGAGGATTAAAAAAAAAAAAACAATCGCAGGTGCTGATTTCTTTTTTTGGACAAACAATATTTCTTTTTTCTTCGCCTTTTGCATTGAAAGAATAGATTATAAAAAAAATGATATGATTCAACCTCAGACCCTTTTGAATGTAGCGGATAACAGCGGGGCTCGAGAATTGATGTGTATTCGAATCATAGGAGCTAGCAATCGTCGATATGCTCATATCGGTGACGTTATTGTTGCTGTGATCAAAGAAGCAGTGCCAAATATGCCCCTAGCAAGATCAGAAGTGGTCAGAGCTGTAATTGTACGTACTTGTAAAGAACTCAAACGTGATAACGGTATGATAATACGATATGATGACAATGCTGCGGTTGTCATCGATCAAGAAGGAAACCCAAAGGGAACTCGGGTTTTTGGTGCAATTGCCCGGGAATTGAGACAGTTAAATTTTACTAAAATAGTTTCATTAGCTCCGGAGGTATTATAAAATGAGACCATGATATGGTTAGAGTAAAGTATTTGAAAGAAAGAGATTAAGAAATAGATTCAGATTAATTAATAGATTATGTCTCATGCATATGCCTTTAAGAATTCATATTCATAAACAAATAAGTAAAAAAACAAGAAAAGCATGTTGATTATATCAAAATTTGGGAGCACCAAGAATTTTAATTCATCATGGGTAAGGATACTATTGCTGACATAATAACCTCTATACGAAATGCTGATATGGATAAAAAAAGAGTGGTTCGAATAGCATCTACTAATATCACTGAAAATATTGTTAAAATACTTTTACGAGAAGGTTTTATCGAAAACGTGAGAAAACATCAAGAAAACAAAAAGGATTTTTTGGTTTTAACCCTACGACATAGAAGGAATAGGAAAAGGCCTTATAGAAATATTTTAAATTTAAAACGGATCAGTCGGCCTGGTCTACGAATCTATTCTAACTATCAACAAATTCCTAGAATTTTAGGCGGGATCGGAATTGTAATTCTTTCTACTTCTCGAGGTATAATGACAGACCGAGAGGCTCGACTAGAAAGAATTGGCGGAGAAATTTTGTGTTATATATGGTAATCCTTCTAATATCCGAATTGGATTCGAAACTTCCTATTTGTGAAAAAAAAAAGAAAAGGGGCGGGTTGTCTAATATCGTTCCTCCTCCATCAGTTGATACTTCAAGGAGGCTTTACCTGGAATGAAAGAACAAAAATGGATTCATGAAGGTTTAATTACTGAATCGCTTCCCAATGGTATGTTCCGGATTCG